TTATAGAAATACTAGAATACGTAAGATTCTATACGATCTAGCTAGTGGTTTTAGTGGATAAAGTAGTGAGGTAGTGGGAAGTCGGGAAGTGAGGGGAATACATATCCGCTCCGCGATCGTACCGTCATTATTTCAATTATTGAAATTATCTATTTTAGTTCTCAAAACAATTTTAAGAAAATTGAAAACATAGCTCAAGAAACAACTAAAATATGTTATTATAAATTAGATTATTTAATACAATTATAGAACAATAAAGTTTACAATCAATAATTTGATTAATAGGAGAATTTTTAAGTGAAAATAGCAGTTTATGGAAAAGGTGGAATTGGTAAATCAACAACAAGTTGTAATATATCTATTGCTTTGGCAAGACGTGGAAAAAAAGTTTTACAAATTGGATGTGATCCTAAACATGACAGTACTTTTACTCTTACAGGATTTTTAATACCAACAATTATTGATACTTTACAGTTAAAAGATTATCATTATGAAGATGTTTGGCCAGAAGATGTTATTTATAAAGGTTACGGCGGTGTTGATTGTGTGGAAGCAGGAGGACCACCTGCAGGAGCAGGTTGCGGAGGCTATGTTGTAGGAGAAACTGTAAAGTTATTAAAAGAATTAAATGCGTTTTATGAATATGATATTATTTTGTTTGATGTATTGGGTGATGTAGTTTGTGGTGGTTTTGCTGCTCCATTAAATTATGCTGACTATTGTATAATTATAACAGACAATGGATTTGATGCATTATTTGCAGCTAATCGTATTGCTGCTTCAGTTCGAGAAAAAGCTCGTACACATCCACTTCGATTAGCAGGACTAGTGGGAAATAGAACATCAAAACGAGATTTAATCGATAAATATGTAGAAGCTTGTCCAATGCCTGTATTGGAAGTATTACCTCTTATTGAAGATATTCGAGTATCAAGAGTAAAAGGTAAAACATTATTTGAAATGGTAGAATCACAACCTTCTCTTAATTATGTTTGTGATTTTTATTTAAATATAGCAGATCAAATTTTATCACAACCAGAAGGAATTGTGCCAAAAGAAGTTCCAGATCGAGAATTGTTTAGTTTACTATCTGATTTTTATTTAAATCCTGTTGGTGAAAATCGAGAAGAAAAAAAAAGTAAAGAAAACTTACTAGATTTTACAATAATTTAAATTTAACCTATTTAGTTCATTAGTTAAGGAATTATATCTATGTCAAATAAAATATCTGAAACTCTCACTTTTGAATGCGAAACAGGTAATTATCATACCTTTTGTCCTATTAGTTGTGTAGCTTGGTTATATCAAAAAATTGAAGATAGTTTTTTTTTAGTAGTCGGTACAAAAACATGTGGTTATTTTTTACAAAATGCTTTAGGAGTGATGATTTTTGCAGAACCTCGCTACGCTATGGCAGAGTTAGAAGAAGGAGATATTTCAGCTCAATTAAATGATTATGAAGAATTAAAACGACTTTGTCTTCAAATTAAACAAGATCGAAATCCAAGTGTTATTATATGGATTGGTACATGTACTACAGAAATAATAAAAATGGATTTAGAAGGCATGGCACCAAAACTAGAAAATGAACTTGGTATACCAATTGTTGTAGCAAGAGCAAATGGACTAGATTATGCATTTACTCAGGGAGAAGATACTGTTTTAGCTGCTATGGCACATCGTTGTCCAGAACAAATTTCATTGGTTGATAAAAAAAGAGTAGTCCAAGATTCAAACATACAAAACTTTTTTTCTTTTCTTTCCCTCGAAAAAAAAGAAGAAACAATTAACAAAAATTTTGAAAAATTAAAAAAGACTCCTCCATTAGTTCTTTTTGGCTCATTACCTTCTACTGTAGCTTCCCAACTTAGTTCAGAATTAAAGCGTCAATCTATTCAAGTATCAGGTTGGTTACCAGCTCAAAGATATACTGACCTTCCTTCATTAGGTGATCAAGTATATGTATGTGGTGTTAATCCGTTTTTAAGTCGTACAGCAACAACTTTAATGAGACGTCGTAAATGTAAACTAATAGGAGCACCTTTTCCTATTGGTCCTGATGGAACACGAGCTTGGATTGAAAAAATTTGTTCAGTATTTGGAATTAAAACTGAAGGTTTAGAAAAAAGAGAAGAACAAATATGGGAAAATTTAAAAGATTATTTAGATTTAGTACGAGGAAAATCTGTTTTTTTTATGGGAGATAATCTTTTAGAAATATCATTAGCTAGATTTTTAATTCGTTGTGGAATGATTGTTTACGAAATTGGTATTCCTTACTTAGATAAACGATATCAAGCAGCTGAATTACTATTTTTACAAAATACATGTAAAAAAATGTCTATACCTATGCCACGTATTGTTGAAAAACCTGATAATTACAATCAAATACAGCGTATGCGTGAATTACAACCTGATTTAGCAATTACTGGTATGGCTCATGCAAATCCTTTAGAAGCAAGAGGAATTAATACTAAATGGTCTGTTGAATTTACTTTTGCTCAAATTCACGGTTTTACAAATGCAAGAGATGTTCTTGAACTTGTTACTCGTCCTTTACGACGTAATAATAATTTGGAAAACTTAGGTTGGAGTAACTTAACAAAAAAAGAAAAAAATAAAATTTAATTAAGTATTCTACTTTTTAATAACTTATTAAAATTAATATATTAAGAAATTTAATAAATTATTTTTTATTCAGTACGTTAACTGAATAAAAAATAATTTATTAAATTTTACTTTTTATTTCTAATAAAATTAAATTAACTTTTTATTTTATCCTACTTCTATGCTTTCAAGGAAGAAAATATTTTATTATGATAACAAACATTCCCTTACAGCTTTGTGTGCTATGGGCTTCAATATTATCATGGATAAATATTTCAAGTCCGTTGATTTTATTTGGATTATATTATGGATTTCTTACAACACTGCCTATTGGCCCTTCTCAAATTTTATCTATACGAGCTTTTCTTTTAGAAGGAAATCTAAGTGGTACTGTTGCTATAAGTGGTTTAATGTTAGGACAATTAATAATATTTTTATCAATATATTGTTCACCTCTTTATATAATATTAATAAAACCTCATACAGTAACTTTTTTAGTTTTACCATATATTTTATTTTATTGGTATAAAATTAAAGATCTTTTAGATTATCAATCTTTACGTCCTATAAGTTCAATTAATGATCCTAAAATTTATAAAGTATTTTTTGATAGTTTTATTTTTCAATTATTAAATCCAGTTCTTTTACCAAGTCCTGTATTAGCTAGATTAATTAATCTTTTTTTTTTTCGTTATAGTAACAATTTTCTATTTGTTTTAAGTTGTTTTTTTGGTTGGTTAAGTGGTCACTTTTTTTTCTTAAATTTTACTAAAATAGTTTTAGTTCGTATAGAACAGGATTCACCTGTACTTTATCTTTTAGTAAAACGTCTTGTTTATCGAACATTTAGCATTTTTATTTTAGCTTGCTTTTTAGTATATTTAGGCAGAGCTCCAGTACCTTTATTTACTAAAAAACTAAGTGACGAATTTGTATTTAATCAACAATTAAAAACTTCTAAATTTCCGTGGCTAAATAAACCCTGGCCTACCTTTTTTTTCGATTATCATCGATGGAATCGACCATTACGTTATATTGAAAATAGTCGATTTAGTAATAAAAGTCCTGTAAAAAAAAAAGTATCGCAATATTTTTTTGATATATCTACAAATGATGGAAAACAAAAAATCTCTTTTACAACTTTGCCGAGTTTATCTGTTTTTAAAAAAGATTTAAAAAATTATTTAAATATTTCTAAAAAATCTATTTTATCTAAAAATTTATATAGAGATTGGATTGATATTAAAAGTAAAAAAAAAGACAATTTATACTATGAGCTAAAAAATAGACTTAAAGCTTTAGACAATGGTTTTTTTATAAATGACGTTATAGAAAAAAAAACTGGTCTATCTAATAATGAAGGAAGTAATTTAACAAAAGTTTATGATCCTTTTTTAAATGGGTCATTTCGTGGAAAAACAATAATATCTAAATCACCTTGGCTTTTAACAGAAGATATTTATCAATTAAAAAAAACTAAAAAAACAACATATTTATCAAAAAAAGAAAATAAACTTAAATTTTGGATTTCAAACCAATGGCGAGAATTAGAACGAAAAAATTTACCATTACCTTGGGAACCACTAAATAAAGATGCACGTCGCATTTTAATTTTACTTATTCGAGGATCAAAAAATAAAAAACTCGAAAAAAAACTACAGCAAATTAACTTTTCAGAAGAACAAACACTTATTAATTCAAATACACACAACTCTTTGTCAGATTTAAGTGAAAAATTAGATAATACACTTTTTTTAAATAAAAAATTAAATAAAATATCATCTTTTAATTGGGAACTTGTTTTAAATTTATCTGCTCGACAAAGAGCTTTGTATTTTAAACAGCTAGAGCGAGAAAAATGGCAAGTACTAGACCGCTCCTGGAAAAATATCTGGTTAAATAATTTTAATAATTTTAATCAATTAAATAAAATTATTTTTTTATTAAAAAAAACATTTTATTTTCATAAAAAATTCCGACTTCAAGAAATTTCAAAAGAAATACCACGATGGACATCAAAATTACGAAATGATAAATTTGATGTTATAGCTGGTGGAGTTACTGATATTCGTCAACGAAAAGTAAAAAACTTAGGATATATTATAAAAGGAAAAGATAAAAGAAGAAAAATTGTAAGACGTTTTTCACAACAATCTGATTTTCGTCGAAAATTAGTAAAAGGTTCTATGCGTTCTAGAAGACGTAAAACATTAATATGGAAAATTTTACAACTTAAAACACATTCTCCATTTTTTTTACGAATAAATGAACAGCATATTCCATTTCAATTTTCATTAAAGAAATTAAATTTCTTTTATATAAAAAATGTTTTTAAAAACCCTATAGAAAAACGAAAAAAAATAACATTTTTTTCAACTAAAAATAGTATTATTACAAAAAAAACAAAAGCAGATCGTCTTGCAATAGCAAATAGATGGGATTTTCCATTAGCTCAGTGGGGCAGAAGTTGGTTATTAATTATTCAATCATATTTTAGAAAATATTTAATATTACCTATATTAATAATATTTAAAAATATTAGTCGTTTGATATTATTTCAAACTCCTGAATGGACTGAAGATTGGAATGAATGGAAAAAAGAAATTTATATAAAATGTACTTATGATGGTACTGAAGTTTCAGAAAAAGAATTGCCAGATCAATGGCTTAGAGATGGTCTTCAAATAAAAATTATATATCCTTTTAACCTAAAACCTTGGCATAGTTTACGATTTAAAACAAACAAAGAAAAAGTTTTATTAAATTCTTTAAATAATGAAGAAAAAACTTCAAATAATTTATTGAATACTAACAAAAATTTTTCTAAAAATAAAAAAATTAATTACAGTTATTTAACAGCTTGGGGTTTTCAAACCAATGCACCTTTTGGAGATATTAAAAAAAAGTCTTCTTTTTGGAAACCGATTCGTATAGAATTAGTAAAAAAATGGAAAAAATTTATTTTACTAAAATTTAATAAAATTTATTTTAATTTTTTATTTTTAAAAAAAAAAATTATTCTTAGTTCTGTTAGTACTGAATTAATTAATAATAAGTTGAAAAAAATAAAAAAATCAGATACTAAAATTAGTAATAATTTGGAACTTCCTTTAAATTCTAAAAAAAGAAACAAAAATTTAAGAGAACAAATTATATCTAAATTTAATAAAAATACTTTATTAAAAAATCAAATTAAGAATAAATCTAAAATTTTTCTAAATATTGAAAAATTACAAAAATTAAAAAATGTAAAAAAATACAAAATTAAAGAAATAACTGAAAAAACTTGTTTTGATAAAATAGAATTTTCTAAAAAATCAAAAAGTAGAAATAAAGTTTATTTTAATAATAAAAAAAAAATTATTGAAATTAAATATCAAATTAAAAAGTATTTAAAAAAAAATATTGAAGTAATAAAAAAATGGTTATATTTAATAAAAATAAATTTTTATAGAATAAACAAAAAGGTTTTAAATTTTTATATTTCTTTTAGTCGATTTAGTATTAATTTAATGTTAAAAATTAAACAAAATTTTATTTTTAATAAAAATAAAAAAACTTGGAATTTATTAAAAAGTTCTCAAATTGAGTATAAAAAAGATGAAATTAATTATGAAGTTACAACTAATTTTAATAATGAAAATATTTTGTTAATATCTCAATCATATTTATTCCATAAAATTTGGCAAACAAAGACAATAAATAAATATAATTTTAAGGATCTATTAAAAAGTTGGACATCCAATTTGACTTTAAAAAAAAGAATAAAAAATAATTTGAAAAAAAAAGGAATTTTTTCTGTAATAAAATTTGAAGATTTTAAAGAAAAAACTTTAAAAAAATGGTTAGAAAATTTTAATAGATATAATATATCTTCACAAATATGGTATACAATAGCACCACAAAAATGGAAAAATCAGGTTACTCAGCAATGGATAAATAAAAATAAAAATAACTTTAGTATTGCAGAAAAACAAATAAAAATTTCAGTTTTATCTCAAAGAAAAAAAAAAAATTATAAATTAATCACAAATTCTTTATTAGAACAAAATAAAAAATTAAATAAGCAATATCAATATAATTATTTATGTTATAGCTATCTTGATTTTGAAAAAATACATACTTTAAAAAAATCAGCAAAAAATAAAGAAACAATTTTTAATAAAGAAATTTCCCAATCATTAAAAAATAAAATAAATATTTACATTAAATCTAATTTAGTTTTATGGTTAATTCCACCATTTATAGAAAAAAAATATATAAATAAAATAAATAAAATAGATATACCTAAAATTTCTTTATTAAAGCAAAAAAATAAAAAAAATATTCAAAGGAAAAAATCACTTCGTGAAAGAGAGCGTCATCAAACTATTCGTCAATGGAAATGGAAATCAAAAAATGTAGAAAAAAATTTTAAAGAACTAGGAGATATGGCTTCTCTTATGACTTTTATGCAAAATCAAGAAAATGTTATTTCACTTTCTGCTAAAATGAAAGAGAATTTAAATTTATTTCGTCTTCTTTTTTGTAGAGATATAGGTGTAAATAAATTAACAATTAATTCTGAACATCGTATACCATGTGTACTCGATGATGAAATTTTAATGTATAAAGTAGTAAGCATTTTTTTAAAATCAAAAGTAAGATTCAAAAAATTTTTAAATTTAAAAATTTTAAATGAATCTACATCACAAATAGCTTTTTTTCAAAATAATTTTAAATCTAATTTTAGACTAATTAATATTGAAGATGCTATGCTTTCACGACATCGTAAAGAATTAAAAATATTAAATCTTTTGTATTTAGATAAAAATAAAACTTCGAATTTAGATAAAAATTTTGTGAGTAAAAATAAAGAAAAGCTAATAAAATTACATAAAATTCAAGAAAAAAATAAAAATGTAACAATTAAACATTTTCTTTGGCCTAGTTTTCGATTAGAAGATTTGGCATGTGTTAATAGATTTTGGTTTAATACAAATAATGGAAGTCGGTTTACTATGTTACGAATTCGTATGTATACTTAAAAATTTTTAATTGTTGAGAAATTCTTGGTTATAACCAAAAATTTCTCATTATTTTTATTTTTTTTTTATTTTAAGTTTTGTTTTATTACTTATAATAAAAACTATTAATTAACTATAATCTATTATTAATTACAATAAAATTATAAAATTTAGGAGTAATATTTTTATGTCCAAAAAACTATTTATTAGTTCATCATTATTTTCTAAAGAACAGACAGGATCTGTAGAATTTCAAATATCATATCTAACTAATAGAGTTTTGAAACTGACAGATCATTTAAAATGGCATGGTAAAGATTATTCATCTCAAAGAGGTTTATGGAAAATTTTAGGAAAACGTAAGCGTCTTTTAAGTTACTTATCACAAACAAATTTAGCAAGTTATGAAAATTTAATAAATAAATTAAATATTCGTAAATTAAAAATTCGTTAATTTTTTTTTAGCTATTTTTTTTATAATAAATGAAAAGGAGCATCATATATGACCATGCTTGCTATGAAAACAAAACCCATGATAGTAAGTATGGGTCCTCATCATCCATCAATGCATGGTGTTCTTCGACTTATGATTACTTTAGAGGGAGAAAACGTTATTGATTGTGAACCTATATTAGGTTATTTACACAGGGGTATGGAAAAAATTGCTGAAAATAGAACAATTGTTCAATATCTTCCTTATGTTACAAGATGGGATTACTTAGCTACAATGTTTACAGAAGCTATAACTGTAAATGCACCAGAAAAACTAACAAATATTCAGGTTCCAAAAAGAGCTAGTTATATCAGAATTATTATGTTGGAGTTAAGCCGTATAGCTTCTCATTTATTATGGCTTGGACCTTTTATGGCTGATATTGGTGCGCAAACTCCTTTTTTTTATATTTTAAGAGAAAGAGAAATGATATATGATCTATTTGAAGCAGCTACAGGTATGCGAATGATGCATAATTATTTTCGTATTGGAGGGGTTGCTGTTGATTTACCTTATGGTTGGATTGATAAATGTTTAGATTTTTGTGATTACTTTTTACCTAAAGTTGATGAATATGAAAAACTCATTACACAAAATCCTATTTTTTTAAAGCGAGTACAAGGAATAGGCATTATCGAAAGAGAAGAAGCTATAAATTGGGGCTTATCCGGACCAATGTTACGTGCTTCTGGAGTTCAATGGGATCTTCGAAAAGTAGATCATTACGAATGTTATGATGAATTAGATTGGCAAATACAATGGCAAAAAGAAGGTGATTCATTAGCTCGTTATTTAGTACGTATTGGGGAAATGAAAGAGTCAATAAAAATAATTCAACAAGCATTAAAATCAATTCCTGGGGGACCGTACGAAAATTTAGAAGCTCGACGGCTTCAACGCGGAAAAAAATCAGAATGGAATAATTTTGAATATCAATTTATTAGTAAAAAACCTTCTCCTACATTTAAACTACCTAAACAAGAGCATTATATTAGAGTAGAAGCTCCCAAAGGAGAATTAGGTGTTTTTTTAATAGGAGATGATAGTGTTTTTCCTTGGAGATGGAAAATTCGCCCCCCTGGTTTTATTAATTTACAAATTCTTCCACAACTAGTAAAAGGAATGAAATTAGCAGATATTATGCCAATATTAGGTAGTATAGATATTATTATGGGAGAGGTTGATCGTTAAAATGGGTTTTAATACCAATCTTAAAGAACAAGTTATTAATTTTTTTTATGCAGTAAATTTTTCTAAAGAATTTTTGAATTTTTTATGGATTTTTTTTTCAATTCTTATTCTTTTGTTAGCAATTACAATAGGCGTATTAGTTTTAGTGTGGCTTGAGAGGAAAATATCTGCCGGAATACAACAACGTATTGGACCTGAATATACTGGTCCTCTAGGAATAATTCAAGCTCTAGCAGATGGTTCTAAATTATTATTAAAAGAAGATATTATTCCATCTAAAGGAGATATTTGGTTATTTAATATTGGACCAGCAATAGTTGTTATACCAGTATTTTTAAGTTATTTAGTAATTCCTTTTGGTCATAATATTATTTTAGCTGACCTTAACATAGGTGTTTTTTTTTGGATTGCTATTTGTAGTATCATTCCGCTTGGACTTCTTATGGCAGGATATGGATCTAATAATAAATATTCATTTTTAGGTGGTCTTCGAGCAGCAGCTCAATCAATTAGTTATGAAATCCCTTTAGCTTTGTGTGTATTATCTATATCTCTACGTGTGATTCGTTAAAATAATTTTTCAAATTAAACTTTAGTAAATAAAATTTTTATTATTTTAACTAAAAAAACTAAATTGTCATATGGGTCAAATAAAACAGCTTTTTAATTTGCAGTAATAAAATTTAATCCCATCCTCTATATACAAGAGTGAAAGCATGCAAAACAAATAAAAAATGTACCTCAGGTTCAATTAGTTATAAAAACCTGATAGCGGGAGCAAAAGATAAAATATATGAAAAATTTATTGTTATATTTTAATTTTATTGTATTTAAAATCGAGCAAAAATAAATGGTTAGAAACACAAAAATACATAACAGATTAGTATAAAATAATTTTATAGATAAAATATATTTATTAAAATACAATAAGGATTTAGCATTAGTAGAAATGTTTAAAAAGTATTTCCTTGTAAAATCAATCTAAAGTATAACCCTATTTATTAAAAAAATATGACTATTAGGAACGAAGTAATCCTTTTTTACCTTATGATTTAAAATTACAATATATTAATATTTAAAAAAAATTAGACTTGTTAAAAAGGTTGAGATAGATTCAAAAGCATTTATTTTATAGCAAACAGAATCTCATAGGTTAAATTAATAAATTTTTTTAATAAAATTTAATTAAAATAACTAGTGAGGAGCCGTATGACGCTAAAGTTTCATGTACGGTTTTGAAATAGAGATATTAACAATAGTGTTAAATCGACTATAATTATCTAATAGTTTAAGTACAGTTGATATTGTGGAAGCACAATCAAAATATGGTTTTTGGGGATGGAATTTATGGCGTCAACCTATTGGTTTTTTAGCTTTTTTTATTGCTTCTTTAGCCGAATGTGAAAGATTACCTTTTGATTTACCAGAAGCAGAAGAAGAATTAGTTGCAGGTTATCAAACAGAATATTCAGGTATAAAATTTGGGTTATTCTATGTTGCTTCTTATTTAAATTTATTAGTTTCTTCATTATTTATAACAATTCTTTATTTAGGTGGATGGCATTTTTCTATTCCATTCATATCAAATTCCAATTATTTAGAATGGAACTTTAATATTGGAACTAATCAAATTATTAACGTAGTAATAGGAATTATTATTGTATTAGTTAAATCTTATTTATTTTTATTTTGTTCTATTATGACACGATGGACATTACCTAGAGTAAGAATGGATCAATTATTAGATTTAGGATGGAAATTCCTTTTACCTATTGCATTAGGTAATTTACTATTAACAGCTTCTTTTCAAGTTATTTTATTATAAATAGAAAACATTTATAAAATTATTTAATCTTTGAAAAAACAAATAATAAAATATATATATATTTGAAGGATATCTATTATATGTTTACTATGTTAAATAGATTTCAAGACTATAGTGAACAAGCAATACAAGCGGCACGATATATTGGTCAAGGCTTTATGGTAACTTTAGACCATATGAATCGTTTACCAATGACTATTCAATACCCTTATGAAAAATTAATTCCATCTGAACGCTTTCGTGGACGTATTCATTTTGAATTTGATAAGTGTATTGCCTGCGAAGTATGTGTTCGTGTATGTCCAATTAATTTACCTGTTGTTGATTGGGAATTAAAAAAAGATGTGAAAAAAAAACAACTGAAAAGTTATAGTATTGATTTTGGAGTTTGTATATTTTGTGGAAATTGTGTTGAATATTGTCCTACAAATTGTTTATCAATGACTGAAGAATATGAGCTTTCAATTTATGATCGTCATGATTTAAATTATGATCAAATTGCTTTAGGACGATTACCTATTTCTGTAATTGAAGATTCCACAATTCAAACTATTTCAAATTTAAATTATTTATTTAAAGGAAATACAGAAAGCCATTCAAATTCAAGAAATATTACAAATTTTTTGGAATAAATTAAAAATAAAAACACAAATAAATATGTTTTTTTTTAATTGCCTAAAAAAACAAAAAAATTATTATTTTAAGTTAACAATAGAAAAGGATTTAAATTTATTGTGAATATAATTGAATTATCTGAGTCACTGCATGAAATTATTTTTTTTTTTTTAGAAATAGGTGTAATAGTAGGCAGTTTAGGAGTAGTACTACTTAATAATATAGTCTATTCAGCGTTTTTTTTAGGACTAGTTTTTTTTTGCATATCTCTTTTATATTTTGCATTAAATGCGGATTTTGTAGCTGCCGCACAAATTTTAATTTATGTAGGAGCCGTAAATGTTTTAATTGTATTTGCTGTAATGTTAATTAATAAACCAGATTCATTAAAAATTTTTCCCTCTTGGACTATAGGAGATAAAATTACTTTTTTAATTTGTTTAAGTCTTTTTTCATTATTAGTTACTATAATTTTAAATACACCATGGTTTAATATTACTCTAATTGCAGAGTCAAAACCCTTATTAGAAATTGATTTTACAAAAAATGTTCAACGAATTGGCTATCTTTTATTGACTCAATTTTTGTTACCATTTGAACTTCTTTCTATAGTTCTTTTGGTTGCATTAATAGGCGCCATTTTTTTAGCCCGCCGAGAAAATTTAATTAGAACAAAGAAAAAAAAAGAATTACAAATAGAAAAAAACTCTACAAACTTTTAATCTTTTTAAATTTATAAGGAGTTTTTTTAATGCTTGAACATGTACTTAATTTAGGTGCTTATTTATTTTGTATTGGTATTTTTGGATTAATTACAAGTCGGAATATGGTGCGAGCACTTATGTGTTTAGAATTAATTTTTAATGCTGTTAATATAAATCTTATAACTTTTTCTAATTCTTTTGATACTCAAGAAAACAAAGGTGAAATTTTTGTTATTTTTATTATAGCTATTGCCGCTGCTGAAGCTGCTATTGGACTAGCTATTGTTTTAGCTATTTATCGTAATAAAAATTCAACTCGTATTGATCAATTTAATTTGTTAAAATGGTAATTAATTTACTTAATTTTATATAATTATATATATTTTTTATTAGTGTAAAATTTTTTTTGATTAAAAAAAAAAATTTCATATAATAATGTTATATTATAACTTTACTAAATTTAAGGCTTTTAACAATATATTGGAGTTTAAAATTTTAATGGCACATTCAGTAAAAATTTATGATACATGTATTGGTTGTACTCAATGTGTAAGAGCATGTCCTACAGATGTACTAGAAATGGTACCTTGGGATGGATGTAAAGCTAATCAAATTGCTTCTGCTCCTAGAACAGAAGATTGTGTAGGTTGTAAACGATGCGAATCTGCTTGTCCAACAGATTTTTTGAGTGTACGTGTTTATTTAGGAGCTGAAACTACCCGAAGCATGGGCTTATCATACTAAGCAAAAAACAAAAAATTTTTAATATTTTTTACCCATACTCAATTTTTGAGTATGGGGTTTTTTATTTAAAGTTTTTTTATTTTTTATTATGAGTAACTTTCCTTGGCTAACCATAATTGTTCTTCTACCTGTATCTGCAGGTCTTGTAATTTCATTATTTCCTATAAAAGGAAATAATATTATTCGATGGTACACCTTAGGTGTTTGTTTAATAGAATTTCTTTTAATAACTTATGTATTTTGTTATTACTTTAAATCTGATAATCCACTTATTCAACTAAAAGAAGACTATAATTGGATTACTTTTTTTGATTTTCATTGGAGACTAGGAATTGATGGTCTTTCAATTGGACTTATTTTATTAACAGGTTTTATTACTACTTTAGCTATTTTAGCTGCTTGGCCCGTTACTCGAAATCCACGATTATTCTACTTTTTAATGCTTGCAATGTATAGTGGTCAAGTAGGATTATTTGCTTCTCAAGATATTTTACTTTTTTTTTTCATGTGGGAATTGGAATTAATTCCAATTTATTTACTTTTATGTATATGGGGAGGGAAAAGACGGTTATATGCTGCTACAAAATTTATTTTGTATACAGCTGGTGGTTCCATTTTTATTTTAATGGGAGCATTAAGTATGGGATTTTATGGCTCTAATCAATTAACATTAGATTTACAAAGCTTATCTAATAAATCGTATCCTATAGAATTAGAAATAATCTTATATTTAGGTTTTTTTATTGCCTACGCTGTTAAACTACCAATATTTCCTTTACATACTTGGTTACCAGATACTCATGGAGAAGCGCATTATAGCACCTGTATGCTTTTAGCTGGAATACTTTTAAAAATGGGAGGATATGGAATAATTCGAATTAACATGGAATTACTACCTCATGCTCATTCTATTTTTGCGCCATGGATTGTGATAATAGGAGCAATTCAAATTGTTTATGCAGCACTAACTTCTTTTAGCCAACGTAATTTAAAACGAAGAATTGCTTACTCGTCAATTTCACATATGGGTTTTGTACTTATTGGCATTGGGTCTATGACAGATTTAGGCTTTAATGGAGCTATTTTACAAATGATTTCTCACGGATTAATTGGTGCTGCACTTTTTTTCTTAGCTGGAATAAGTTATGATAGAACACGCACTCTTTTTCTTGAGCAAATGGGAGGAACAGCAATTTACATGCCCAAAATATTTACTATGTTTAGTAGCTTTTCAATGGCATCATTAGCATTACCTGGGATGAGTGGATTTTTAGCAGAATTTTTAATTTTTTTAGGAATAGTTATTAGTAACAAATATTCGTTTAATTTTAAAGTACTTATTACATTCATAGAAGCAATTGGAATAATATTAACTCCTATTTATTTACTATCTATGCTACGTCAAATGTTTTATGGATATAAATGTTCTAAATTTTTAACTTTTTCCAATATGGATGCAGGACCACGCGAAATTTTTATTTTAATTTGTTTAATTTTTCCTGTTATAGGTATTGGTATTTATCCTAATTCAGTTTTATTTTTATGGAATAGTAAAGTGAATTTTATTTTATCTAAATTTATTTTTTAAACTTATTAAAAAAATCAATAATATTTAATTTAATAAAAACTTTATTGTAATAAAGTTTTTTATTAATTAATTTTATTTCAAATAGTTAAATAAGAAAATATTTTTATATCATTTAACTATTTGAAGTTAATTTAATTTTTTTAACTTTTAATAAAGTATTTAAATCCGAAAATTTATTATTAAATTATTATATTAAAAACTTTTATTTTTAAGATAAGAATAAATAAAAAAAGATAAATTTTTTTTTAATATACCGCCACTCGGATTCGAACCGAGATGCATTAGCACTGCTTCCTAAGAGCAACGTGTCTACCAATTTCACCATGGCGGCTTATCATAAAATAATATAACATAATTTACATTAAAAATCAATCTTTTTTATCAAATAAAACAATATATAAACTATTTTTTAGTAACTAATATTAATTTAAATTTTTAAATTTAATGGGGTATAGCGTAGTCTGGCAACGTACCATCTTGGGGTGATGGAGATCGTGGGTTCAAATCCCACTACTCCAAAAAAATAATAAAATTTAAAATTTTTTATTTTAATATTCAAGATAGTTTCATTTACTTTAATTAAATGAAACTATCTATTAAATATTAAATATATTTAGATTAAATATTTTTAATTTTTTTATAAAAAAATTTAATTTTATGGTAAATTTTTGATTCTTTTAACTTTTTTTTAATAATATATTATTGAAAAATATATTTTTGTATTTATATTAGTAGTTTTTATTTATTTATTAAAAATATTATTTAATATTATTGAGATATCTTAGAATTTTTTTCATTTGTTGTGTAATAAAAGCTTTTTGAACGGCCTGTTAAAATAGATTGAGCTAAAGAAAAAGCTTTTAATTTAGCTTCTTTTGCTTTTTCTCTCCATATAGTTTCACGGATTTTTTTTTTCGACTTAGAAGTACGCTTTTTTGGAACGGCCATAAATAAAAATTCCTTTTAAATGTAGATTTTTAAATTTTTTTTAATTTATATTTTACTTTGTATTCTCAAATATTTTTATATATTTTTATTTATATAATTCTTTTCCGTCTAAATAGATTGAATCTACTACAAATCGTGCTGAAATTTGTCGATGTCCAAACTTACGTCTTGTTTTTTTTTTTGAATTCATTTTATAAACAGTAATTTTGTTTTCAAGATGTGAATGTAAAATTCTTCCTTTTACTATTGCATTTTTTAACCAAGGTTGTCCAATACTAATAGTAGTTTTATTACGAATCATTAATACTCGATAAATTAGTATTTTAGTATTAGAACTTAAATTTTTTGGTTTTAATGGAGCAAAATGACGAATATCATAAAATCTTCCTGGTTCTACTCGGAGCTGTTCACCTCCGGTTTCAATGATGGCATACATATTTATTAGAAAATTTATTGTAAATGAAAAAAAAATTATTATAAATTGAAAAAAGTAAACTAATTAAATTTAATAAATAAAATACTTAAATAAAATAATTAATTTTAGTTATTTTATTTTTTGTAAAACTTTTATAAAGCAAATTTTTAACACTCTTAAAAATATATATCTCTTAGTTTAGAAACTATATATAATATTTTATTACTTTAATAATAATAATAAATAAATTTTTTTTTATTTATTTTTTTTACAAATTTGTAAAGTAATTTTAATTAAAATTTTTGATAAATAGGATAATAATCCTAAACTTTTTCTTTGTTTTTAAGTCTATTTTTTTTTTCTTAATCTAGTTAATTATAAACTAGAAATTAAAAAAAAATAAGATTTTTTTATTATATAAAAAATTTATTTATGGAATTTATATATCAATTTGTTTGGATTGTACCTTTTTTTCCATTTTTAGCTTCTATTCTTATAGGATCAAATTTACTTTTTTTTCCAAAATCCACAAAAAGTCTTCGTTATATATGGGCCATTTTTAGTATATTTGTATTATTTTTAGTTATGATTTTTTCTTTTGCTATTTTATGGCAACAATATATTGATAACACTATTCATCGATATTTATGGTCTTGGATTTTTGATAAAAATGTTGATTTTAAAATAGGATTTTTAATTGACCCACTTACTTCTACTATGTTAGTTTTAATTACTACGGTAGGAGTTCTTGTTATGATTTATAGTGATAGTTATATGTCTCATGATCAAGGGTATGTAAGATTTTTTGCATATTTGAGTTTATTTACGGCTTCAATGTTAGGTTTAGTACTTAGTCCTAATTTAATTCAAATTTATATTTTTTGGGAATTAGTAGGAATGTGTTCTTATTTATTAATCGGTTTTTGGTTTACAAGACCTAGTGCAGCTAATGCTTGTCAAAAAGCTTTTATAACAAATCGTATAGGAGATTTTGGATTATTACTAGGTATTTTGGGTTTTTATTGGCTGACTGGTAGTTTTGAATTTGAAACTTTATTTAAACGATTTAATGAATTACTTATGAATCATCAAGTTAATTTATATTTTGCGAATTTATGTGCGCTTCTTTTGTTCCTCGGACCTATTGCAAAATCGGCTCAGTTTCCACTACATGTATGGTTACCAGATGCAATGGAAGGACCAACTCCGATTTCGGCTTTAATACATGCTGCGACTATGGTAGCTGCAGGTATTTTTTTAATTGCTCGATTATTTCCTCTTTTTCAAGCTTTGCCTTATATAATGAATACTATTTCTTGGATAGGAGCACTAACTGCTTTATTAGGAGCTAGTATAGCTCTTGT